ACTCTGATAAGGAAGATTCAGAGGAAGATAAGTAAGATTCAGAGGAAGATAAGTACGATTCAGAGGAAGTGTTTTCATAAGTTTGTTCTGTCCTATGGCCTGATTCCTCCAAAAAAGAAGCTACCATTGAGATCGACACAGCTGAGATCGGAAAATCTTCGGGAGTTCCTCTCTGCAATCTTTTTCCTTCTTCTTGTGGCTGGAAGTCTCGTTGTGGTACATCTTTACGTTGTTTTCTCGATCGCTAGTGAGTTACAGACAGAGTTCAAAACGGTCAAATCTTTGATAATGGAATCATCTATGCTTGAGATTGAGGTGGGAAAACTTCTGGATAGGTATCCTCTATCTGAATCGAATTCTTTCGGGTTGTTCAGGTTAACTAATCTCTTTCTAGGTGCTCTGCAAAAGCTGTTCTTGCGTAATGCTGATGGAATACGCTTTAATAAGAAGAAAAATTGGAAGAAAAAGCTCGTCGAGATCATCGATCTCATAAGTATGCCCTTCGATCCACTCGCTTTTTTGATAAATACGAGATATCTAAGTCATACAAGTAAAGAGATCTATTCAGTGCTAAGAAAAAGGAGCGGGTATTGGATTGATGAAACGATAGAAGACTGGGCCGCAAACAGTGATTGGGTTGAGGATGAAGAAAGAGAAGTCTTGATTCAGTTCTCCACCTTAACGCCAGAAAAAAGGATTGATCGAATTTTATGGAGTCTGACTCAGAGTGATCATTTCTCAAAGAATGACTTTGATTCTCCACTGATGGAACAACCGGGAGAAATTTACTTAGGAAACTTAATTGACCTTCATAACAAGGATCTACTAAATTATGAGTTCGATACATCCTCTTTAGCAGAAAGACGGCTATTCCTTGCTCATTATCAGACAATCACTTATGCACAAACCCCGTCTGGGGCTAATAGTGTTCATGTCCCATCTGATCTACAACCCTTTTCGCTCCGCTTAGCTGTAACCCCCTCTCGGGGTATTTTAGTGATAGGTTCTATAGGAATTGGACAATCCTATTTGGTCAAATACCTAACGAAAAACTCCTATCTTCCTTTCATTACGATATTTCTGGACAAGTTCCGGGATACAGTTTTTCGTTTTGCTGATGATGATGATGACAGTGATGCCAGTGATGATGAGATCGAGATTTTTATTGATGCTCGTGACCCTATTGAGGCTATTAATCAAGATATTCATGTTTTTGACGATATGGATATTGATTTTGATCCTAGTATCTATAGTTTTGAGGAGAGAGATGCTCATGACGATAAGATTAATATGGAGCTGGAACAGCTAACTAGGATGGATGCGCTAACTGAGGAGATGGACACGGTGTGGCGCGTAGCCCAATTTTATATCAGCCTTCAAATCGAATTAACAAAAGCAATCTCTCCTTGCATAATATGGATTCCAAACATTCATGAGCTGCATTTTAGGGATTCGGGTTCCTTCTCCCTCGAGCTATTAGTGAACCTTCTCTCCTGGGATTGTGAAAGATCTTCCACTGGAAATAGTCTTGTTATTGCTTCGACCCATTTTCCCCAATTCGTGGATCCCTCTCTAATAGCTCCGCATAGATTAGATACGTGCATTAAGGTACGAAGGCCTCTTATTCCACAACAACGAAAGCACTTTTTCACTCTTTCATATACTAGGGGATTTCGCTTGGAAAAAAAAGCGTTCCAGGCTAATGGATTCGCGGCCATAACCATGGGTTCCAATGCACAAGATCTTATAGCACTTACCAATGAGGCCCTATCGATTAGTATTTCACATGGGAAATCAATTATAGACGAAAATACAATTAGATTCGCTCGTCATAGACAAACTTGGGATTTGCGAGCCCATGTAATACCGGTTCCGAATTCTCCGCTCCTTTTCTATCAGATAGGAAGGGCTGTCGCACAAAATTTACTTCTAAATAATTGCCCCATAGATCCGATATCTATCTATTTGCAGAAGACATTCTGTAACGAAGGGGATTTTTATTTGTACAGCTCGTACGTCGAACTTGGAATGAGCACGAAGAAATTAACGATACTTCTTTATCTTTTGAATTGTTCTGCCGGATCGGTCGCTCAAGATCTTTGGTCTCCACCCGAACCAGAGGAAAACAATAGGATCGCTTATGGTAGACTCGTTGAGAATGATTTTGATCTAGTTCATGGCCTATTAGAAATAGAAGGCATTCTAGAGGGATTCTCACGGACAGATCTAGAGGGATGCTCACGGACAGAAAAAGATTGCAGTCAGTTTGATAAGGATCGAGTGCCATTGCTTCTTCGGCCCGAACCAAGGAATCCCTCAGATATGATACAAAATGGATTTCAATCTATGATTGATCAGAAATTTATCTATGAATCGGAGGAGGTGTTTGTAGCGGGGGAAAAAGTCAACCCGCAGAAGATGTTCTCCAATTTCATAGTTTGGGCTCCTAGAATATGGTCCCCTTGGGGCTTTCTATTTGATTGGGTCGAAAGGACCAATG